TTATAGAGAAATTCCCGAACCCAAGAATTTAGAACGATAAGTTCTTCATTACCCAGAATAGAATAACCACTTAGAATAGCAAAACTTATTATATTTGTCGAGAAGTGCAAAATAGTATGGATATGACCCTCATTGTGCATCTTGACCAATTGGATCGTTTCTTTGTGGATTCCTATACGAAGCTTTTGTATATGTGTCTCCGGGTACTCCTTTATCATTTCGTTCAAAAGAAATAGTTCTTCCAATTCGATGAATTTTTCTAGAACGCTCTTTTCTTGCATATCATTCAAAAAAGCTTCGGATTGGCTAGTATTCCACCAATTAATAACCCAGGATTCTAGACTTTTTTTAAATGAGAAAGAGATCCACCAAGGCAAAAATACTATAGATGCAAGATATGGGAGGAGAGTGAATGCTTTCTTTTTTGTCATTTTGAATCTGTGAATTTTTAATGAAACGACTTCATTGCTCAACTCTATCCAATCTGTTATTTTTATGAAATGAAATAACAAGGTGAGTTCTATAACAAGAAGGATTACTGAGTTCCTTCCCCAATGCAGAGAAAACACTCATTCTTCGGTTCATTTCAAAATACTTCAATTGGTACGCGCAAGAAATAGGCCAATTCCGCAGCTTTTTGTTCAATTTCTCGCGGAGTCAAATTCTCATCAGTACGAGTCAGTGGAAGGGCTCCCTGTCCTCTAATTTCCATATAAAGTACGGGACGAGGATAAAGACCCTCTTTAACCGCTATTCTAATCGACTGGATATCTCTCATAAGGAATCGAAGAAAGATGCGCCGATTTCTTCCAGGAAATCCCCAACGAAAAATACACACTACTCCTTCTTTTCTATCGAATTGATCATAACCACTGCCTACATTCCACCAAATTGTACACCACAAATAGGAGCTAATGAAGAGACCTGCGATCCCATAGAAAGACATCACGATCCCTTGTGGAAAAAAATGGATTTGCTGAGACGGAAATATGGATATCAGATTTCGACCAAGATAACTAGAAGTTCCCACCAATAGGAATCCTAGTGAACCTAAAAAAAGGATACAGGCCCAGAAGAAATTACTTGTTTTTCGAGACCCCGTTATAAGTTCTATCCATATACGTTCTGATCGCCAGTTCATACTAGATCCAGTTGCATTTTATTGGAAATAACCCCAAAAATTTTGACTTTATGTTTTTGTTCCCGAAGTAACTCTCATCAACTAGCACTATTATGATATGAATCATTTGGAATAATTCAAAGAATCAGTTTGGTAAAAAAGTACAGTATCTCCGCCATAGGATCCCACTATGGATATATACATATAGATATACTGACTTCTGATTTCAGACATCTGATGATCCTTTTTAAAATAGCTATAATGCTTTTATCCACATATAATGTTTCCGGGCGCATAACAGCGCTTTCACAGGTGTTCGGAAGAAGTCATATCTTGGACTATATTCCAATAAATAGATAACTCTATTAGGATCCAAGTAAAATTCTTGAAATAAATTGATGCGATTGGGTCCCGCCGGATCTAGACAATCTTGTTTTTTTGAACATGAATAGATAAAGAAGCCATTGCAATTGCCGGAAATACTAGGCCTACTAAAGGCACAAAAAAAGAGGGAAAGTTGAAAATTGTCATAGACTATATACCTCGATTTAATATTTGTACCTGTTTTAAAGATATCTTATGATAAGTATATCGATTATAAGTATATAATAATAGGTACAATAAATATAGAACTATAATAAACTATATAAGTGTACCCCCCTTCACCATTCTATTTAGTATTATTGTTCTTTTGTCCTTATCTTCTGATAAAGAACGAAAGAGTTTCTTATAAATTCGCAAAGGATTTTCTTCTATTTTATTCTAACGAACCCGATCCAACAATATACATGGATTCCTTGTAAAAATGAGATTCTCGGGGGAATTTAGCAAAATCCACGATTTCAATTGTATTTTTTATAGATATTGAATAATTTCAATATCTATAAAAAATACGTAAGAAGAGAACATAAATTCTTTTCCAAATTTTGGAGAAGAAAGAGTTAACTCTTTTATCCTGTTGATAGAGTCTTCCTGATCACTAATCAGGAATATAGGTCGAAAGAAAATAGATCTGAAAAAAAAGGAACAATCTAAAGTGAATTTTGATTCAAGGGAAAGAAATCGTGAAGTTGAAATAACTCACTCAGAACATCTTTTAAAGGATTACGTGGTATGATTGGGTCGAATAAGCCTTTGTCGAATAAATACTCAGCCGATTGGGAACCTTCAGGTACTGTCTTATTCAATGTTTGTTCAATTACTCTTTTGCCTGCAAATGCAATGTAGGCATCGGGTTCGGCAATAATGATATCTCCTAACATACCAAAACTAGCGGTCACTCCACCGGTTGTAGGAGATGTAAGGATTGATACATAGAATAACTTTTTGTTTGATTGATAATTATATAAAGCGGACGAAATTTTTGCCATTTGCATCAAA